CCATCTACTTCAGAGATACCTTTTGGATTTGAAAAAAATTTCAAATCCAAAAGGTCAGTATCTTCCTACGAATTAGTGAATCAGGCAGGTTTCATTTGTACAGAATAAGAAACAGCGGGTCAATCATTAACAATTTCATTGTCAATATGAGATATTCATACAAATAAAAATGTGGGAGAAATGAAGAAGATGCAGGTTCGTTTATCTGATTGGCTAGTCAAGCATGAACTAATTCATAGATCTTTAGGCTTTGATTGCCGAGGAATAGAGACTTTACAAATAAAAACCGAGGATTGGGATTCCATTGCTGTCATTTCATATGTATATGGTTACAATTATTTACGCTCCCAGTGTGCCTATGATGTAGCACCAGGTGGATTTTTAGCTAGTGTTTATCACCTTACGAAAATACGGTATGGTATAGATAAACCAGAAGAGGTATGCATAAAAATATTTGCTCCCAGGAGTAATCCTCAAACCCCGTCAGTTTTCTGGATTTGGAGAAGTGCTGATTTTCAGGAACGGGAATCTTATGATATGTTGGGAATTTCTTATGAGAATCATCCTCGCCTTAAACGTATCTTGATGCCTGAAAGTTGGATAGGCTGGCCCTTACGTAAAGACTATATTACGCCCAATTTCTATGAAATTCAAGATGCTCATTGATTGATAAAAAAGGGTTTTTTATCAATCAATGAGCATCTTGGCATTCCCCTTCTAGATGAAACAGAGTAACTGGACTTTCATTCGTATTGTGGAGGGTCTAAAATAAAAAAAGAAAAAGAGGCTCTCATTGCTATTCCCCAATTGGGAAGATATAATATAATATACATTTCGTATGAGCACAATAGGATGATTCTGCACCATGAACTTTGTACCTCGCACATCACTTAGTGGGGACCTCAGAAAGTAACTTGAGCAAGAGTGACAAAAAAATATGAAATTTGAAAGAAAAGAATATCTCGTCTAAATGAATTAATTTCATTTGTATGAGGTATGAATATCTATCCGATACATTCTTCATGTGTCAGGAACCAGATTTGAACTGGTGACACGAGGATTTTCAGTCCTCTGCTCTACCAACTGAGCTATCCCGACCATTTCCCGTGCATCATCCTAGCAGAGTACTTATATCTATGTCAATGAAAAGAATTAAAAAAGAAAATCTTAACAAATTGGACCTAGCCCCTGAATTTCTTAGATATTCAAAAAGAAGACATTCTTTGTAAATGTCAGGAAAAAGATATGGACTATGAATGATTCAATAACGGAAATTCCTTGAACATATATATATATATGTTCATATCGTACTATACAAAACAAATGAGATTGGATTGGAAGAAGATACGAGGATTTTGATTCGGATCCATTTGTGAAAGAACATAGTGAATGAAATGAGAAAGATATTTCATTTTGTTTAAACTGAACCACTGATGAAAAAAAAAGAAAGAGGGTGAGGATAAATAAAGAGTGAGGAAGTAAAATGGGCTTTTTATTGGGGATAGAGGGACTTGAACCCTCACGATTTAAAAATTCGACGGATTTTCCTCTTACTATAAATTTCATTGTTGTCGGTATTGACATGTAAAATGGGACTCTCTCTTTATTCTCGTCCTTTTAATCTTCAAAAGATCTATCAAACTCTGGAATGAATCATTTGATCACTGAATATTTGAATTCGATTCTTTTTTCAACTTCAATTGGAATTGATTCACAATAACTCTTCAATTTTTCATATATTTTTCGATCTCTATCATTCTAATTAATATTTAATAGAAATAGAAGATTTCTATTTTCATATATTTTCATATATAGAGCTATGTAAGTATGTATACGTACGTATTAGGTATATAAGGTTATCCTTTCTGTCATTTCAATAGAAGGATTTTAGCTACTAACGTAACGTAGTCAATTTCATTCGTTAGAACAGCTTCCGTTGAGTCTCTGCACCTATCCCTTTTATTCTCATTTTCCATCTTTTCTCTCAAAACAAAGATTTGGCTCAGGATTGCCCATTTTTAGTTCCAGGGTTTCTCTGAATTTGGAAGTTACCACTTAGCAGGTTTCCATACCAAGGCTCAATCCAATCAAGTCCGTAGCGTCTACCAATTTCGCCATATCCCCCTTTCTTTTGAGACAAGGATAATTTCATCCACCTCTTTAATTTATCTTGGCACTATTGAATTCATTAGGTAATGATTCCTATATCAAAAAAGTGTATGCTGCTATTTTCTTTTTTTGCCACCCCCTATTCTATATTCTATCATTTCATCTCTATTGGATGAACCCTATTTGTTTCAATACGAAATTGATTCTATCATTGATGTATCCGCAATTCAATATGGATAGATATATCCCACATATATATGTGCCTTTCCTCATCCTTAATTTTTACAGTTAAGTTTTAAATAGTGGAACGGTCGATATTCATTCTTTTTTTCATTTCAAATCCTAATTTCATTGATATATTTATATTTTATATTCACATATATATGAAACATATATATGAATAGGAAATTTAATTTCTATTTAGATATCTAATTTATCTATATCTAAATAGTTTTCTTTTCTATTTTCTTTTTCTAAATAGAATCTAAAATATATAACTAATAAATATAAAAAATTTAAATAATCAATAAATTAAAAAAAGAAGAAGAATCACTAGGTAATAGCCAAGATCCGATAGTTTCCTGTATTCCTATACACTATTGCTCTTATATCCGCCCGCTTAGCTCAGAGGTTAGAGCATCGCATTTGTAATGCGATGGTCATCGGTTCGATTCCGATAGCCGGCTCTTTTTCTTTAATCAATTTTTTTCTTTCCATGATTGAAAATCTCTACTCTCGCTTTCTCTAAATGTTGGGTCACCGATCTATTATGTCATGGTAACTTGCAGCTATAGCTATGAATAAAAAAGTTGACTAGAACAATTAGATCTCTACAGAAGAAATTGGAAAATGTAACCTTCGCTTTAATTTCCTATATATACAAAAAATCCGAATATTGATAAAATTTCTTTTATTCTGTTTTGTAGGACTTTAGTAAATTGAGTTTTGCTTTGCTGATCCTTTAGTTCAGTCTGAATTTATATTTTTTTTTCAAATAAAAGTGAATCAAAAAGGAGCCTTTATATGTCTCGTTACCGAGGACCTCGTTTCAAAAAAATACGCCGGCTGGGGGCTTTACCGGGACTCACTAGTAAAAGACCCAGATCCAGAAGTGATCTTCAAACCCAATTGCGCTCTGGAAAAAGATCACAATATCGTATTCGTTTAGAAGAGAAACAGAAATTGCGTTTTCATTATGGTCTGACAGAGCGACAATTACTTAAATATGTGCATATTGCTGGAAAAGCCAAAGGGTCAACAGGCCAGGTTTTACTACAACTACTTGAGATGCGTTTGGATAACATCCTTTTTCGATTAGGTATGGCTTCGACCATTCCTGGAGCCAGACAATTAGTTAACCATAGACACATTTTAGTTAATGGTCGTATAGTGGATATACCAAGTTATCGTTGCAAACCCCGAGATATTATTACTACGAAGGATAAAGAAAGATCGAAAGCTCTGATTCAAAATTATCTTGTTTCACCCCCCCACGGGGAATTACCAAACCATTTGACTATTGACTCCTTACAATATAAAGGATTTGTCAATCAAATAATAGATAGTAAATGGATTGGTCTTAAAATAAATGAGTTGTTGGTCGTAGAATATTATTCCCGTCAGACTTGATTCTAATGAAAATAAAAAAGCAAGGTTCATACCAATTTTGACTCCTTTCGCTGAAGTAAATAGAGCACCTCGTGCCCTGTCTCATTCATGTATCAAAAAAGGATTGGCAATAGGATTCTTTTTCTTTTTTTCAATATCAATACGATATCCCTATTTGTATTTTACCTATCACAGGGATTAATTAGGGATAGAGAATGTCTATTAAATAAGGGTTTTATCATTAGAATAATGATATCAATTCTTATTTTATTTAAGACATTGTAGTCGGTAACATTGATGAATGAAAAGAAACGGAGAGAGAGGGATTCGAACCCTCGGTAAACAAAAGTCTACATAGCAGTTCCAATGCTACGCCTTGAACCGCTCGGCCATCTCTCCTACAGAATGTTATTCTTGACCAAAACCCGAATGAATAGCGAGTCCTTCATCTTAATTGTAGTACATGTAGGATCGCCCAATGGTTCCATAAGAAGAAATTGCTTTTCCAATTTCATATTTATCAACAACAACTTCTTTCATCAGCTAACCCATGGAATTCAGGAATTGTCCGACGAATCTTTCTATTTCAATTGTATGGTGTGGCACATACATGTTATGCAAACAAAAAAGATGGTTACTTTATTTGAATATTTGAATTTGATTTTATCATGGAATGATTATTCCATTCTTTTCCTTTTTGGATCATAACCAAATCAAAACTTCTCGAGTTATCAAAATCCATAGGAAACTTGGTTATTCAACTTAGATGAAATAGTAATAGTCATTGGTATACTACGAAATTGGAATGAAATCTAATCTGATTCAACTATTTCATTTCATCTTTGTCCAAAAGGGGGACACCACATTTTTTCCAATTAGTCTGTTTTTATGTTATTTTGTACTGTACAATTCCCTTTTTTGTGGGATCGTTTTCCCCGAAGGGGGATGATAAGAATTATAGAATGAATTGCTAATTATGCCTAGATCTCGAATAAATGGAAATTTTATTGATAAGACCTCTTCAATTGTAGCCAATATTTTATTACGAATAATTCCGACAACTTCAGGAGAAAAAAAGGCATTTACCTATTACAGAGATGGTGCGATTTGATTTTTTCTTGTTTTTTTTTTACCCCTCAGTTTTATGAGAAAAAGAACGTAGTTAGGAATAGAAAAAAACAAATTAGTGAAAGAAACCTGCGCTTGGTGAAGGTGAAGTTTAAAGATAGAGCAATTCCTTCTGTCGTGTATCCTCGATTGATGCAGCCTTAGATGCTTCAATT